ATCATACTTTCATACATTATCTTAATTGAATTGTATGTAATGATCAAGAAATTGAGTTTCATTCTATATATACACGTGTTAAAATCCTAATAACAATTGACTGGATTCTATCCATGTTTGGGCTGGAATTGACGAACAATCAATAAGAATATTATTCTAGATTTGAAATCGAAGTGGGGCGTGGCCAAGTGGTAAGGCAACGGGTTTTGGTCCCGCTATTCGGAGGTTCGAATCCTTCCGTCCCAGAGCACCCGCATTCTATCTTTTTCACAAATGGAATTGAGTTCACAACACATAAAAACTCAATCTAATTGGGATTTAATGCAGGCAGGATAGGATAATGGATTCTTTTTTTTTCTTTACATTAAAAGGGTTAGACGGACATATACCTCTTTCTATGTAAGGGGTTGAGTTACTTCTGTCGTGTGTGTATTTCTATCTCCATTTTCTAGACTCTTAATATTCTCAAAGATGCGATTAAAGTTCCTATGCGAACCGTGTTGAGGGAAAATAACAAGGAAGAACAAATATTTGATTTAGGTCTGTGTCGTTTTGTACCTAGGTTTATGATATTGTAAAAACGGGTGCTTCTTTTCGGGGGGGGGGGTTATGACTCCCGACGGGATTGGGGGAAGTACATAGGAGTTAATCAACAACAAAAGGTGTCAATTTGAATATCTACCCGAATCTCATTTAGAATCGAATTAATTATCAAAATACATCCGTAACGTGTGTTTTTTGAAACTCCATTTTGAGGTATTTCGTATTTTGTTCGTTATAAAATCACAAATAAAACAGTCTCAATTTATGTAATGGTTGAAAGTCAGGGTGATGCAGACACTCTATTCACCTTAATGGAAAATGAATTGAACCCGAAAAGAAATACGTAACGTATAAAATATAAAATGAGGATCCTATCTTATCGATCTTATCTAGATAACATAACCTTTGATCTCAGTAAGAAGGGTTGACGGTTTTTGTGAAAAAAATCAGATTTGTTTTTCCAAGTTATAATTTCGATATAGCTATCTATCGCTTTTTTTGAAATAAATCATTCATTCTATTTCGAATTTCTATTTAGAACCCTATACTCCTATTATTCTAAAAAAAAAAATAGATATCGAAAAATCTATTAATTCAATTCTATCCGTATATTATTTAATGTATTAATGTAAAAAATAGAATCGATTTTTTTTTTATTTTAATATAGAAAAAAGTATAGATTTCTATGTACCGACTAAACCAATGACTATTCATGATTCTATAATTGAATCACTTTTATACCGGTTCAAAATTTGAGGAATGTTATGGTAAAACTTCGTTTGAAACGATGTGGTAGAAAGCAACGTGCGACTTGAAGGACATGATCTAGTGTGGATTTTTCTATCCACCATTTTCTATAGAAAAAGGTGCTCTTGGCTCGACACCTCCTGTTCCGTTAGACTAGAACTCACGCTTTTGGGGGGGTTATAGTTAATTCATGGTGGAGCTCGAGTAGAAAGTCTTGATTCATTTCTTAAGAGCAAGAATCCAGGGTTAGTGTGAATCAATAAATTAGAACAACTTCGTAAGTATATTATATTTTTGACAGATAAATCGAAAGGATCCAATCCTAGTTTCCAACCAAAAAGTCAATTTTGTTGGAATCGATAAAACCTTTTCGATAAAAAGTATATCGTGAGAGAATCAAGCGTTTGTATGATTCTTTTTTTTGATAAACAATCACAAAAAGGGTATGTTGCTGCCATTTTGAAAGGATTAAAGATCAACGAAGTAATGTATAAACCTAACGATTCAAAGCAAAGAGATTCCGAAACAAGGAAATGCCCTTTTCATTCTCAATTGTATCAACAACTGGATTAGAATGAAGAATTCCAATAGAGGTTAAATAAGCCAGACAAAGGGGGGGCTAGAGACCACTCAATAAATGAAATGTTTCTTTTGAGCTATTTTAGAGTTATTCAACTTGAGTTATGAGTGCAAATGGTTTTTTCCGGAAAGAAGAATGAGAGCAAACGGGGACTTAATTCTTAGTCTAATTCATTTTATGATGGATCTATTTGCCATTCTAATTTTCTATCTACACAACTTGAAAAAAAAAGAAGAATCACAAATCATTTTTCTTGAGCCGTACGAGGAGAAAACGTCTTATACGTTTCTAGGGGGGTATTATTCATATAATCTATCCCAATAAGCCGTCTATCGAATTGTTGCAATTGATGCTCGGTCCCGAAGGGAAGGAAGAGATCTTCGAAAAGTTGGTTTTTATGATCCGATAAAGAATCAAACTTTTTTAAACGTTCCCGCTATTCTCTATTTTCTGGAAAGGGGCGCTCAACCTACCGGAACTGTTTATGATATTTTAAAGAAGGCAGCGGTTTTTAAAGAGCTTCGCCCTAATGAAATGAAATTCACTTAATGAAATACAACAAGAAAGAGACTTGAACGAGTCGTATATGGTTTAATAGAACCTTTTCTTTATTATTCACATCTTTTTTTGTTCTATATTGATATGTCTAGAAAAAAGATCAAGTGAACAAATGAAGAAAGTTATATTGACCAAGTCACTCACGGTAGGAATTGGATCTAGCAATAGACAATTCCAACATTCCTTTAAACTAGAAGGTTTTCCTTGGAACTATACTAAAAAAAGAATGAATTATTTGACGTATAGTTATTGATCTTTTTTCTACTTATTTTTTATTTTTATCGCCATTCCTTTCTAATCATGTACCTTATTTAGATAGTGCCAATCCAACACAAGTTCTTTTTTTATTTGTTCAATTGATTCTTTTATTATCTTTAATTTTCAATTAAATTTCTATTATTTCTTTTTTTTTTTTAACAGACATATTGACAAGAGTGTAATGAACAAATATAATTCAAGTGTAAATGGGTCCAGTTTTTTTCTATTTTTTTGTCCTACATACAAAACACAGTTTTTGTTTCTTACTTTATTCAAAGATTCGTTATAAAAAAAATGAAAAGGAAAATCTATATAGAATGGAATGAATGAGAATATCTAAGGAGTGGTCTATCATTTTTTTATTTTGAAATTTCTTGTATTGTCAGTTGATCTGCTTTTTATTAGATTATCAAACTTACTTTTTTTAGATTTTTTGCTAATTCAATGCTTTGGTTGTCTTGTCTAATTTCTTTTTTTTTTTTGATCTCGATTGTATCTACATAGTATACTCTCTTTGGGTTGCTAACTCAACGGTAGAGTACTCGGCTTTTAAGTGCGGCTAGGGTCTTTTACACATTTGGATGAAGTAAGGGATTCGTCCACACCATCGGTAGAATTTGTAAGACCACGACTGATCCTGAAAGGAATGAATGGAAAAAAGAGCATGTCGTATCAATGGAGAATTTTGCAAAATTTTCGTTCTTATTAGATCGGTACAAAAACTTTGGTTGAATTTTTAGAACGAAATGAATTCAAAATTGGGTCGATTGGATACAGGGATCGAGCCTTATGGCTCTAATTAGAGGGAAAAAAGCAACGAGCTTATGTTCTTAATTGGAACGATTAACCGCCCTAATTAAATGTTAAAAATGGATTAGTGACTGATGCGGGAAAGGCTGTTCCAGGAATGGATTACAGATCCTTAGTGAATCCTAACTATTAACTAACCATTTTCCATTTGATTACAAAAGAAAATGGAGATGAATGTGTAGAAGAAACAGTATATTGATAAGGATACTTTTTTTCCAAAATCAAAAGAGCGATTGGGTTGAAAAAATAAAGGATTTCTAACCATCTTCTTATCCTATAACTATAAAGAAAGAAACCAATTAGATGGAAAAAAGATAGAGAGTCCGTTGATGAGTTTACCTATTTCCGAGGTATCTATCTATTATTTTTTACTATAATACCTTGTTTTGACTATATCGCACTATGTATCATTTTATAACTTCCGAAACCCTCTACCTTTCTTTTTGTTTCCGATCTCATTTTAAATGGAGGAATTCCGAGGATATTTAGAACTAGATAGATCTTGGCAATACTTTTTATATCCACTTATCTTTCAGGAATATATTTATGCACTTGTACATGATCAGGATTTAGATTTGAACAGGTCCCTTTTGTTGTCAAATAAAAAAAGGGGGTATGACACAAAATACAGTTTACTGATTGTAAAACGTTTAGTTATTCAAATGTATCAACAGAATCATTTGATTCTTTCTCTTAATGATTCTAACAAAAATGAATTTTTTGTGCCCAAGAACAATTTGTATTCTCAACGGATCTCGGAGGGATTTGCAGCTATTGCGGAAATTCCATTTTCTATGCGATTGCTCTCTTCCTTCGAAGGAAAAGAACGAAAAAAATATCAAAATTTACGATCAATTCATTCCATATTTCCTTTTTTAGAGGACAAACTTTCACATTTAAATTATGTCTTAGATATATTGATACCCCACCCCATACATTTGGAAATCTTGGTTCAAACTATTCGTTACTGGGTAAAAGATACTTCCTGTTTGCATTTATTGCGATTCTTTCTTTATGAGTATTGTAATAGTGTTATTACTCTAGAGAGATCTGTTTCACAAAATCCGAATAAAAGATTCTTTTTGTTCTTATATAATTCCTATGTGTGGGAATGCGAATCCATCTTCGTTTTTCTCCGGAACCAATCCTCTCATTTACGATCAACATCTTACGGCGCCCTTCTTGCACGAGTCTATTTCTACCGAAAGTCAGAAGATTTTGTAAAAGTATTTACTAAGCATTTTCGGGTTATACTTTGGTTCTTCAAAGATCCTTTTCTGCATTATGTTAGGTATCAAGGAAAATGGATTCTGGCTTCAAGGGGTACATTTTTTCTGATGACTAAATGGAAATATTACTTTGTCAATCTCTGGCAATGTACTTTTTCTCTATGGTTGCAACCAAGAAGAATCTATATCAATCGATCACCAAATCAGCCCATTGACTTTTTGGGTTTTCTTTTAAGTGTGCGACTAAATACGTGCGTGGTACGAAGTCAAATGTT